TTAGGTGATGTAAGCTTCATTTACAGTTTTCCGGCTTTTTTCGAGCTTCAAAAAGGCTTGAATTATTGTTTATCCGTTCAGGTTTTCTTCATTTATTGTTCCATTTCATCTATGCGGTGTGATTTCTGGCTTCTGTTATATTTTTTTATTTCTTTTCTTTTTCTTCCTTTCTATTGAAAAGGAGTCCGCTTTCTTCGCACTCATGAAAACAACCTGAAGCTGGAGGGACCAGGAACTAGTGGGAGTGGGAGCCAAAATAGGGCAAGAGCACTGGAAGTCACAGTAGCAGGCATCATATTCAGTTTGGCGCTAACGGAATCCATTTCGAGCAAAGGTATTCTCATATAACGGACAAGCCGGATCATGAAGAAGGGGTAAGTGGGCGGGCAAAAAAGGGTTAGTTCAGTTTTAAATTGACGATTCGTTCCGTTTTTTAAAAGAAAAAGGGGTAGTTAAGAGCATCAATTTCGCCTTTTATATCTTATAGAAAAGAGCGGAAGTCTAGCGCCGGTCCTAAAAGGAAGATGCTTTGGGGCATTCGGTAACTACCTAGTATGCTCTACTCTCTCCCGCCTTTAAGGACTCACGGCAGGAGAGCGATGAGTCCGTTCCCTCACTCCCACTAAAAGAAAACTCAATGCAAAACCGCTCGGGACCCATCCTCCAATGGGGCCCTTCTCTCAATTGTCGATCCTAACAGGGAGCTACATTTCTTTTTTTGATTTAGCGTAAGTAGAATTCACATAAGTAGTTTAAGTAGTAGCGCGTTACCACCCTTAAAACCCTAGGGGGGAATCCTTTATTCTCAATCAAGATGCCTCAACTGGATAAATTCACTTCGAAATTGATGTCGGAGGGTTTTTCCTCTGTTCGGGACGGCTTTATTTGTCGGACGTTTTCTAGGAACGGACGGCTGCCCCAGAATTTCCACCATCATAACTTGATTCTTACTTTTAGTCACTTTAATCCTGATTTATCGAATGAGAGTTTCGAAGAGAAAGAAGAGTTCTTTTCTTCGTAATTCTCATTCTCATTTGCTTATTCTGTACTTTAGCTAGATCTTTTTTTTCTCTGCTGGCAGGAATGACAAGCGCTTTAATTTGGCAAGTCTCTTCCGGATCGAGTGAAAGTGGAAATGCAACAAGTCTTCCGGCTTTGGAGTCTTCCTCGAGCAGTGAATCATTGGCTACGTTTAGAGCCGAAATAGCAGCCGAGAGAACGAAGCTGAGATTTATGCTCGCATACGAAGTCTCCAGAGCCGTGATTACTACAACCTTCCTCCCCAGAATAATCTGGGGGAGTATGAGGGGCTTGTTCGCGATCACTTGGATCAAGCTCTCAATGTTCCCCATTATAGGAACATCCTGGATATGGAATATTTTGAACTCACAGTATTAGAAAGAAAGGGTCTATTGCAAGATAGGCTCTTCAATCTTATGCTTGGTGAGCAAAATCTTTCTCGTATCATGGAACTTTCTCCATATACGAATATCCGGAGGGAGGCGTACGACTTCCTTGAGGGTAAGGTGGAGCCGGTGGGCTCTTTGCAACATTCCTTTCAGCGGGATATCATGGATGGGAGTCTGAATTTCTTTATTTAGGATATAAAGCAAAGCGGTAGAAATTCACAAATCTACCGTGAATTCTACTCCCACTTTACCGATGAGGGATTCCGCCTCAAGTTCGGATTACCCCTACCTTAAAGGTCACGCTTTATTTTTGGATCAGACCGCTCTTGGTCTTCGAACTAGTCATTAATGGTCGGCTTCATTGGTACCCTTTCGGTATGCGTTGCGAACACTTTCATTTTGAGCGTCTCATCTTCTCTATAGAAGCAAAACTCGAACGGATAGAACAGATGGTGCAACTACATAACTTTTTCTTTTTCATTACTTCCATGGTCGTGCCTCGTGGCACGGCAGCACCTGTACTATTGAAATGGTTCGTCAGTAGAGATGTTCCCACAGGTGCCCCTTCTTCTAATGGTACTATAATTCCTATTCCTATCCCTTCATTCTCTCTTTTGGTCTATCTACATTCCAGGAAATTCATACGCTCCACGGACGGAGCAAAAAGCGGAGTCTTGGTCAGAGCAAGCCGACCTATTCTATTACCAGACATAATTGGGAGAAGCTCATCCGAAACTAGAGCTAGAAAGGCCTTATTTCGTTTCGTTCCTGTTCTTCATTTCCTTCTTATCGAAAAAAAAGGGGATTTCTCATATTTAGAATCTTTCTGCGGTGTGCTCTGTTTACTATTCTTTCGTACTTTCTTCTCTTTACCGCGCGATAGGTCAGCGAAGCGTGAGCGGGCGCGGAGAAGGAAAGGCCAAAGACTCCAGCCTAACGGGAATGAGCAAGGACGAAATGACAAGATGAGGTGCCCTGGGCACCCCCATTTAGAAAGAAGGGTCGAAGTTTTTGGGCCTGTAGCTTTACCCGTCCCCCCTTCGTCGGGCGGTGCTTGTGTGGTGGGTGCGCCAGCAGAAATCGGGCTTGAAGCTCTCACCTTACCAACGAGCCGACAGCTGATGGCTGTTGGTCACGACTACTACAAAAAAGCTCCAATGAAGATGAATATTTCACATGGAGGAGTGTGCATCTTTATGTTGGGTGTTCTTCTGTCGTGCGACCCGGCGGCTTATGTGCGACCTGTGGCCCACGCCTCCTATTTGTTCAGGGCGGGCGGCGTGAACTCTGATTCGATCCGGGTATTCAACCCCGCCGCTGAGATGCTCACGACTCCTTCACCTTGATAGGAAGATGGCTTATTCAATACCTGCATAAGGGTAAGGAACTTTGGATGAACTAATGCGACAGTGTGGCCTCGCTGTTTCGAAACACCCAGTGCTGACCACACCTCGAGAGACACGAAAGCGCAGGTAACGCCAGTTGGCGAAGTGGCGTTAAGCATCCCTAGCGGTACGAAAAGAGAGGTCGTGGATGATATCATCTACGTCCGTACCGCTCCTCGTGGAGTAGATCCCGCATCCAACCAAGTCTTTGACCAGGAACGGGATAATTCCCACTACCGCCAGGCAGGCCAGCCGCCTTGTTGGGTGGGGACGGGCTTCCCAAAAAGCTAGCCCGGGCCGGGGTCAGTATAGAATGAAGGGGACGGCCCTAATGTTGTGTTGGCAAAGCCAACTTTGGGTTTCGGGCGGAGAAAAGCGGATTTGTGGGGACTCGGGTCGGGGCGCAGCGTAACTAAGGGATTCCATTTAGGGCGAGACAAAATGGGCGGGCACGGGCGGTCTGGTGTCCGAGCCGATTGGTCAGACGACGACTACTTCACTTATTAGATTAGTATTAGCCGCCTGTCCCGGAATGGGATGGAATAGAAAAAACGGGAATCGCTATCGGGTCGGTTTTTTGGGAGGGATAAGCTTGTGAAGAAGGAAGCTTATCCCCGCCCCGACTGTCATCTGCTGGCTCTCTCCATCTCTCCTAAACTTCCCCCCGGTTTCGGCCCGAGCTGTATGAGGCAGAAACTCGTCCCACGTACGGTTCGGAGGCCGAGCCCCACCCCAGCAGTAAGGGTGCGGCTTAGGTTAACTAACACAAAGAAGATACAGTTCACTCAACGATTGCCTTTGGGTTCCGAACTCCATATGGGGAAGGAGCGTTGTTGTTTGCAAGGTATCGATTATTTACATGGACCCACTTCTCATTCAATTTGTGGGAATTTTCTGATCTATAAACCCTCCCTAACTAACGATCGGCTCATGTTTGAGGATGATGAATCACTTCGTGTCGACCTGTTGCCAATAAACTTTCCGGCCTCATATGAGAATGGAAAACTGGAGCATTTTCTGCGTCGGTGGATGAAGAATCGCGAACATAAGAATTTCTGGTTGACCATGTTCCCAGAAAAAAGATACTTTCAAGAAACGACGAACACGACTGAAGTGGCTATACATACAAATCCATTTACGGATCTATATGCTCCGATTGGAACTTCCAGTTCCAGAACAGGTGGCTGGTATACTACCATAATGAAACTGCCTTTTATTTTTTTTATTCGGATCGGATTTATGTTGGCTTCGTTGGGAGGATCGCGTAGTTTGTTACGTCAGCTCCAAAAGGATAAGTTGCCTTGGAATCGAGAAAGTTACGTGGAGTTCATAATTGCATAAAAGGAGTCAAAGTCAAGTAGTGGCTGCGGCGCGTTGAGGCACTTCTTCGACGGTTCCCGTACGCCCGGCCTGCCGGCCCGCTCTGAAGAATTCATGGGTCGGCAGGCGGGCGAGACAGAATGGGCGGGCACTACTAACCAAGCCAAGCCCAGTTCCCGCCGATAGGCGCAGGTAGCTTGCTTCCAAGCCTTGCCTTATATGATAGTTGTGGCCATGGCCCGAAGGAGCCTTAAGCACTTGTACAATGCTTCAAGTCAAGGCTCCCTCCCACTCGTTGCCCAGAGCCTTGACTTTCCATGTTTTTAGTCAAATGCGCGCTAGCGCGCTACAACTAGCACTTTTTTCTCTGATAGGCTCGCTTCTTCAAGCTCCGACCCTTATTGAAAAAAAAAGCGCTAACGCGCCTTGACTTTTTTTTATTATATAATACCTTCTTTCTACTTCTTTCTCAAAGTCAAGCAAGCAACCTTTCGCCTTTCTTTTTTTGAGGAGATATAAAAAGAAGCAACCTTACTAAGCAAACGTAGGCTTGCTAAGCAAACGTAGGCTTGGGCTCGAAAGCAAGAAGCAATGGCTTTCGCGCTTGTTGGAGCTATTAAGCATCTTAGACTATTCCATTCCATTTTTAAGCTGGACAGAAAAGTGGAAACTTTCTGCGGGATGCTCTTTTGCGCTACGATGGACTTTTTGACTCTTTAAGTGCGCCACTCCTTCTTTTGTCCTGTATCTGTAGCTGCTTTTCCCACACTCTCTTTTATCCCGCCGAAGGTCCCCCTTACGTAATAGGGGTTAAGTTAAGGGGGGTGCACACCGTGGTCAAATCTGCATGAAAAACCGCGGGGAATCATTAGTATTAAGTATTATGCTCCCGCACCCCCTATCTCTTAAAGGCTCTGCGCTCCCGCATTCTGATTGATCCTGTGCAATGTTGTACTCCTGCTGTTCCTTTATCCCCCGCTCCGCAGCTGCTGGAGACTTAGTCATATTTTGAGCCTTTTGCGGTACTGATTGATGTTATGGGGGATTACTTGGGTTGGCCGGACTGTTTGTTTGCGAAGGCCGAAGGACTTAAAAATGAGGTTTTTGGTGTTATTGGACAGAATTGGTGCCGTTTTCCCACGCCTCATTTTCCATAATATGATTATGAGCTGCAGAACGCTTGAAGCTGGAATTTGAGCATTGAATTTGAACACAGGCCAAACTACGCTCCTAGGCTCCCTTCTTCGAGGTTGATTCCCCCAGATCAAATGACAAGGAGCCAAAAGCGAAGATGGCAGCGGAGGAATCTGATGGCTAGGCGAATGGGGGGTTGAATACTCCGAGTCAACAGGGTTGGTTGGAAAGCCTAAGAAGAGCCGTGATAAAGAACAGTCTCGGAATAAGGAGCCCGAAGGGAAATCAAAGCGGGATATGGATCAAATCCTCCCCCCCCAAAATGTACCAAACTCAACATAGATGGATCAGCTGCTATGGGAGAGAGTGCAGGTGGTGGTATCCTGAGAAAGAGTTAAGGTCCAATTTTTTTGCCTTCTCTTCATTCTATCACAATGGTACTAACATGATGGCTGAGACTAGAGCTCTCAGAGATGGGTTCAAACTATGTTCTGATAAGGGCATCCAAGTGAATGACATCGAATCTGATTCCAAAGTTATGGTGGACTCCATCCTTGGTCTTATATCCACCCCTTGACATGTGCTTTACTTGATCAGAGAATGCATCAGCTTATTGTCTTCTGGCATGATGGTTTCTCACATCTATAGACAAGGCAACTCAATTGCAGACAGACTGGCTTCTCATGCTTACTCTCACAGGTCTGATTGCATCGTTGAAGCTGCTTCTTTTCTCTTGCAAACAAGCCTACTACAATGACAAGGAAGGCCTTTACTCTTATTCCTGTTCCCGGAATGCTTTCTTTCATCAAAGTCACGTAAGAAATAGAAAACGTACAACTCGTACAACTAAAGGCTTGTCAATTCTTGGTGTAATACTCACTCGAAAATGATGGGTGTCAGAATTTCTCACTTTTCAGGCAGTCTCATCCGTGTAAGAATTAGGAATTCCTCTTCCAACTCGTCCCAGAATGGGCGTTATGGCAAAGAACAAGAAGAAAACAAAAGGGGAAATTTGTCCAATAGTCACAAATGGTGCCTCCACAGGTTGACATCCGATCCAACCTAGTAGTAAGCGATCCGCCAAAAGCAACCAAAATATTCCTTGGTGAATCGGGCGAAAACTTGAACTACGTACATACATACTTTTTAAAAAAGGTAAAGCCAACAGACATATAAAAACTGGTGCTATTGCGGCTACACCTCCCGCTTTGTCAGGTATACTACGAAGAATGGCATGGATCGGTAGGAAATACCATTCCGGTACAATATGAGGCGGGGTGGGCATCGGATTAGCAGGTATATAATTGTCGGGATGCCCCAAAACATTGGGAGCATAAAAAATAAAAATGGAAGAAAAGATAGCAAAAGCTACCCAACCTACTAGATCCTTTACATAAAAATAAGGGTAAGAAGCAATTTTATCCATCTCTGAATGTACACCCAATGGATTATTTGATCCATATTGATGCAATGCGGCCAGATGAAGAAGACTGGCGCCTACTAAAAGAAAGGGGAGTAAATGATGAAGACTAAAAAAACGATTTAAGGTGGCATTGTCCACGGAGAAACCACCCCAAAGCCAAGTCACTATGGTATCTCCTACTACAGGTATGGCGCTAGCTAAGCTTGTAATTACTGTAGCCCCCCAAAAGCTCATCTGACCCCAAGGTGGTACGTATCCTATAAAAGCTGTCACAATCATTAATAGTAAGATTACAACTCCGACACACCGAACAAATTCCCTAGGACTGCTATAACTCGCATGATATAGACCACGAAAAAGATGAAGGTGAACCACAATGAGAAACATACTTGCCCCATTAGCATGCATATAACGGAGCAACCAGCCCCCTTCAACATCTCTCATAATGTGTTCTACGCTGTTGAAAGCTAGATCCACATGAGGTGTGTAATGCATAGCTAAAAAAACGCCAGTCACTATCTGAATGACTAAACAAATACCAGCTAACGGACCGAACCCCCACCAATAACTAAGATTGCTCGGGGTTGGATAATCTATCAAATGCTGATTAAGTATGGAGAATATGGGTTGTTTAAGAATCGATAATCGTTGGTTCCTTATAGTCATTTATTTTTCTTTTTTAGAAAGAGAACTCTGGTTCCCTCACCTTTTAGCGTTCTGGGGCCTTTATATAAATAGAATATAAAAAAAAAGATATCAAATTAAAGTACCCTTAGAGTAGGGCGAAAGAAAGTCAATATGAGATTTGCGTTGGTTTTTCCAACGAAACAGTGAAAGATGCTGTTTTATCCTTATCCATGGATGGAGGGAGTGGATGGGGTCGCATCCGGGTATACGCCGAATTGACATATCTTCTTCAAAAGAATCAGACCATTGTAGTTCAGTTAAAAAGACGTTTCAAAAAAAGAAATCCATAGAGCAAGAGTATAGAGGAGAAGGCCTCCTCTCAATACCAGCTGACTATATGGCCAGGTTGTTGTAGATCAGCAAGCACCTCGGTGAGAAATGTCGGGTCTAGCACCCCTGCCTCATCCTCGCCAAGAAGCACGTGGTAAGTGAAGTATTCCACACTGATCCCCGAGGGGAGGTCAATGCCCATTTCCTCCATTCTACGTTCGAGCTCTTGATGGATTTGAGGCAAAAGTTCCTCAGAGGGCTGCCCCCGGAATGCGTCTGAATCAAACGGGGGACTAGACGGGAACGTATTGAAATCGGAGGTGGAACTACTTGGGGCCTCTGCTGAAAGACTTCGTTCAGATGGAGAAGATTCCGAAAAGGAAATCTCTACCCAATCTGAAGGGGAATATCGATTGGGAGCAATTGGATCAAACTCGGATCCATATTGGAAAATTTGAAGTCTTTGTTTCATTTTGAAATGGGTTCAATTTTTCTCTAGCACACCGCTTGCCTATTCCGACTAAGCAGCCCGGTGCGCATAAGCAAAACTAGAAGCCTAAAAGCATTCTAGTTGGAAGAAAGGAGGTAAGGTTTTCCTTACAAATGAAAACAAATGAAATGGGAATGGGGAAACTTTTTCATTCAGCAGAGTGTATAGCCTATATAAGGAGCGAAGTGCTGCTCACGTTACAGCTACTGTGTTGACTGTAACTACACTACGAGAATTTTCATTGAGCTCCCACAATCGATTCGTGAGCACAGACTATTTGATAACAGACTCTTCAAGCCTTGACTCATTCTAACGATATAGAAAGGGATCTCGAAGCGACTAGTCTGATCTGGTACGATGTAGGTTGGGGTTTTTGAGTCATAGAGAGTCTGTATTTTATTGGACTTGGCGAGAAGTGTTAAGAGCAGACGGAAGAAAAAGAGGATTAGGATGCTTATCTTCCTTCCTACACCTAACTTGGCTATCTGAGGCTAGAAGCTGCAAAGGGGGATTCCAGATGGGATGCTTTGGTGATATCGCCAAGAGATGGTTATTTTGACCCGATGGAGTTCTATTCTGCCCCTTCCTCTGAACCAAGAGGTGAAGACGATGCCGTGGCCTCTCCGAACGCTTTCAATGCTTGTTAAGTACACTATTCCGCTTAACTTAATTAAAGCTCCTACTTGAGTAGATCTATGCTGCGTAAGCGCTATGAAATTATGGCTCTGAAGTAGCAGTTTAAGGCACAAGGGTGAGCGGTGTGGAGCTTGTGCGCGTACAAATTGCTTCTTAGGTTGCAGCGCGATAGAGGCTTGCTTGCTTAGTTAGCTTAGCTTTCTAGCTAGTTTTTTGATATAGCTATCTATCTATTACTCTACCTGTCTCATTAGATTGTCCTGCCTCTCTTTTATAGCTTTCAGCCTCATCCTTTGGACTTGGATTCTCTGTTGAATCGGTTTGTGCTCTTGCAAGCTTATCCTCTTATGGTTTTAAATCCGCCTAACTTGGCTATCGCTTGTCAGCTTCAGTCCCTGTTGATTCGGTTCTATCTGCTGATTTCTGGTTCCACCCTAGGATTCTTCCTTCAGTCCGGAAAGCCGCTGATGCAGCTAAATCAGCCGATGGTGTGCAACGTTACCGGGTCATTCTGTCGGGAGCCTAGGCAACCGGCAAAGAAAGACCGTTCAGAGTAGCAGTCACGCTCATAGCAAGCAAGAAAGATGGGGTAAAGGGGCGGCGGGAAAGAAAAGTGAAGTTTATAGAGTCGGAGAGCTAGTAGAGCTCATAGGTTTCTACCTGTGACTAACTTAGTGTGCTTTTGGTAGCAGCAGCCATACCAACAATCTATCTTTCGTAAATAAGCACTCGCATTACGGTGCGAGATCCGCCAAGCTAAGCTCAATCACAACCCACCGGCTCAAACAAAGGCTGGATCGGTTCACTGAACGCCAACAAAATATAGCAAGTCCTCTAGCAATTAGGTACACGAAAGCCACAGGTCCCTCTAGAAGCCATATGATCCATGGGACGCGCAAGTCCCACTAACAGAAAGAGAACTAGACGACTCAAACTCACCAGCTCACTAACGCAATCTCTGAACAGGACTTTCGTCAGTTATTTCAATAGACTTGGCAGACCAAGTTTTCGAGGGACTCGGGGCGAGGCAATTAGTTGTTAAGGTCGAGCCGGTGGCGCTAAGGACCTTCTTGAGTTAAGCGAATCTCATTTCCTCGGATTACCATTCTGTGGGTAGTTTAGGGCGAACCGACGCATTTCCTATCCTGAAGGGTCGAATGGATGTAATCTCCTATTTTGTCAAGCCGAGCTTGCTTTCCGGAACTTCTTATTTGGGATGTCCTCCGTCTTTTGGTGCACAAGGGCTAAGATGATTCTTTTTTTGTTTTTATTTAGAAAGAGCCCGCTTTCTTTAAACCTCCCGAAGATAAAGTTCTTCTTTACACGCATCGGGGAGAATTGCCGGGAAAATTGCTTAAGGATGAAGGTATCATGCGATTACAGTGAGATCTCAGATCGAAGAAGGGGGCTTTCCCTTTCACCAGGTGGGCCTCCTTGGGTGTGTACTTTTTTCCATTCTCTTAGATGAGAGCCGATCTACTTTGGTTAGCCGAAAAGACTCGTAAGGGAATCGGAACATACTCAGATAGCACAACAACGAAGGCAACCGATCCTTCAATCGGGCCATATCCATTTACTGGAGAACGAGCAGGGAAGCCGGCCAAAACCTTACCTAGAGGGTCACTTCTCTCTCCTACGCCATTACTGATGGACAAAGATGTTCGGAAAGAGAGTTCCTAAAAGCAGGCGTGCTCCTATTATAAGAGAATATGATAGATACCTCTCCCCCCACTTTTGGCGCACTTCTTTGATGAGCAAAAGCTGGGAATGATCAATCTCCATTCGCTTGGAGGAGTGTTAGCGTCCATGGTACTAGTTTTAACAGGCCTTTTCAAAGTCTTGGAAAAATCGTGAAGTTGTTGAATTACCTCAGCATGATTAGGAGAATGAGGCCTGTTTGAGGGAAGTATAGGAAAAAGGGAATCGGTGTTGCGCAGCTACCGCTCGTGGCAGGGAGTTGAAAGGCTTAGCAGCGGCCATAAGCCATTCTCCTTCTTAAAGCATCACTTCAGCGGTCATTTTCCCCGACCTTCTACTCCGAGATAGAGGAAGGAAAAGTTTGAATTTTCAATGCACTATCCGGTCCAGCCCCAATCTCCTTTCCGTCCAGAATGTAGTGTAGAAAAGCAAAGAATCTTTCCTGCTTCAGAGCTATTCAGAACTAATAGGATAGGTATTCTATTTGAAATAAGGGGGGGCTACCTAAGGTGGGATAGTGTGTCAGTAAACGCGCAGTGGTTAAGGGCATAGACCTCTAGACAGGACAGATTCAATTGTGGGTTCCACCCGCTTCCAGTCGAGTTTTATAGATTCCGATAGAGTCACCGCTCGCTTTTGCTTTTGACAAGATGCCCTAGTCCTTTTGGTAAGCGTAAGCATTTCGTAAGTAGAAAAAACTAGATATGAAACTCCCGGTATCAGTTACAATGCTCACTATTACGGATCCCACGACGACAGCTCCCGCTGAAGCAATTGTTGCTGCGGAGGTAGCTAAATTACCTATCCGCTATAGACGGAAAAGGCATGCTGTGGCGGACTTAAATAAACCTTAGTTGAAAAAAAAAAATTCTTAGTGGACCAGAAAGAAATTATTGACCTTGATATAACCCTTTTTATACCGGAGTAAATGAAGACTCCTAGAATGGCACGCACGAAGAAGCCTACTCAGAGTAGGAATCCCGCACATTATAAAAAAAGGAAAATGGACCTGCAACTACCTTAGACTTTCTTTAAGGAAGATTGCAAATAAGAGCTGATCCTATAATTGTAATAGTAAGATTAGGATCCCGACTCATCTGTCAATTTAAGGCATATAAGGTAAATACATAGATCTAGGTAAACTTACGTATACTATACCTATACGGATCCTTTCTCTTATGAAAAGGAAAACTACGAGATAGCTATGCTGCAGTCAAAAAGACATATTTATGGATATGTACTAAGCCAGCTCTTTATACTAAGCCATATCCAAAAATGGGGTTCGATATAGGGAGTCTTTGCTGTTTACTGTTTACTTTACCTTTACCCAGCTTAAAGAACTGTGCCATAAATTCATAAGAACTGCTATTTGTAGAGCTTCTATAGCTTCGAGCCCTTTAGTTCGTTATCAAGCGTATAGCTTAGAGGGTGATCGCTGGCCACAAACTTGCAAGAGTCAGCTATTTGTTCACATTCAAGCATTCGTTCCCCACGTTCGAGCTAGTCGAATCAGTACTTATTGTTATACCGTTCGTGCCCCTCAGAGCCACTTAACTCGCTTTCAAGAATCAGAATCCTGCTTCCAATTAATATAATAGACTGAAATGAAAACTTTGAAAGATGTTATAGAGGGTTTAAAAGTCATCGGTGCTGGAACTACTACAATTGCTTTAGCTGGAGCTGCAGTCGGAATTAGAAAGATATTCAGTTCGTTGATCCATTCAGTAGCACGGAGTCCGTAATTGGATACTAAATTGTTCGGTTATGCCATTTTAGGCTTTGCTCTCACGGAAGCCATTGCCTTGTTTACTCTTATGATGGCCTTTCTGATCTTATTCGTATTCTGAGATTCGCTACCGTCAGTAGCCTTCCTCCCAAGGCGAGCGAAGTGACGTGAGGCGAGCGTCTGAGTGAGTTGAGTGAGGAAGTGAGGGCCCTGAGGAAGCGGAGGGAGCGAAAGCTGGATCGGGTTTCACTGTTGTGTTGGTTAATGCCCAACCACCTTCAAGAAGGCAAAGAAGTCAACTTCATAACCTTTTCCATTATCAGTAGCAGCAGTGGACGAATCGAGACAATCAAAATACAGGTAGGAATCCGCTTATCTACTTGCCTTTCAACCTCAGAGCATTCAGTTCAGGTACCGCAGCGGTCTATGACTTGGCTGGGGCAGATCTTCACCCATTATCCTTCTTCGAACCTTTTGCATGTATTGCCCCCTAACTATAGATCAGATCCAGCAGACGAGAAATAAAATTCCGCACTGCTGCTGAGTCGTCGGAATGGTCCACCAGTGATTCTGTGAATTTCGGTGATTATGTTGGGGGAAATCTACCAAAGCTAGCAGATAGATAGACTCCTTCTGCCAAGCATGGGGAGAGCAAGAAAGAGAAAATTCTTGTTTTTTAACCAGCGCCCCCCTTTTGGGTATGCAGGTACTAAGAGTCCTCTCACTACCAACCAGCAGACATCATCTGGCTGGTCTTGCCGGTATCAACAACGAGAAAAAACTACCAAATGGAAACAGCAACTAACTATGGCTCTTGGTGGGGCCCAGACAACGTCCTAGGCGTAGGGGAGATCGAGCAACAGGTAACGCCTAGACGACGCTTTTATTCCTGGGCCGCAAGTAGAGATCGAGGAGGTCGTTTCGCCCTTTGTCCCCGAATATGGGTAATATGTTCTCATACAATGTTGCCTCCAATCTGACCTAGCTGGCGAGCGATCCCAGCCTGCGACAGAGAACAAGACAGCAAGCGAGCGTACTCTTGTTCGCTTCTTCTCCACCAAGCACGGAAGTTTAAGGATAACTGTAGGTCGGTGGCTACTCTAAGGAAACCTGATCTGACCGCCCCCCGGCTGGGAGGCATCTACCTCATCCCGATCACAAGGAGGTTCACTATGATGGGGGTACTTTTTTTGCCTTTCCGGAAAAGAATGAAATGCATAGGGGACCTATCCTTTGTTGCGGCATGCTCCTCAGATTTACGGATTCATGAAATTTCAGTTCTACTTAGTTGATTTGAATGACAAAGGCTTGCGAAACCAAGTAGGGCCTTTTTGAATTGAATCATGGTCTATCAGTGGTGCAAAGCTAATTGCCCCTTTTCAGTAGGGGGCGAAAGGTTGACCTTAGAAAGTCAGCGAACAGCGGTTCTTCTATGTAGGTATGGCGTCTTCTGACTCTCCTAACGTCGAGCTATGATTTCGTAACCTTTTCGTAGCGTAGTAGAATGAAGGCTACGCACCGACGCTCTCTTCATTAGCCTAAGCGTCTTCGCTAACTCGCTCGCCTATATACCCTACTATACCACTTTTAGGTAGGCTAGGCTAATCCAGCCGCTTACTTACTAATGTAGGGTTTAAATAGCGCTCTTTCTTTTTTAAAATAACCAATTTTCATTATTGCGAACCTATAGGTCCTTAGTAGCGTTGACAAAGAAGAACAGCCGGTTAAAAGACAACGAATCTTTTTGATTTATATCTTAATTATATATATTTTTATATATAATAAGAATAATGCAAATTTGAGGCCAGCTTGAGCGTTACCTTCCTCTTGATCTGAGGTGCGAAGATCAAGATATCTTTTTTATGACTTCCATTCCACTTATTGATCCCGGCCCAGAAAAGTGACCGACCAGGGCCCTATTGATGAATGAAAGAAAGGCTTTATGAGCCCTGTAAGCCCACACCTGTGTAGAGTGGATCGTTCAACACCTGCGGCACAAACCCATTTTTGACCTATTGGTCCTAGTATCATAGGCGACCGAACGGCCGCCCCCTAATTACTAGACCGACCTGCTATAATAATTCCATAAACACCTAGCGAAGATATGGCAAACAAATAAAGTAGCCCTATGTTCGGATCTGACAATACCATACCATAATCAAAAGGTACAACGGCCCGAGCGACCAGACTTAACATAAATGTAGCCACTGGAGCCATTCTAAAAAGGGAGAAATTTGCACTACTTGGTGAAATAGGTTCTTTTATAATCAATTTAAAACCATCTGCTAGAGGTTGTAACAATCCAAACGATCCCACTACATCAGGACCCTTTCGACGTTGCACAAAAGCCATTACTTTACGTTCAGCTAGCACTAAAAAGGCTACTCCTAGTAGAAGTGGTAGAATTATTCCAAGTATTTCAGCTGGAACTGCTATGTACATTTTCAATTTTCTATTCACTCATGATCTGGCCTAGTCGACCCGATCATGATATTTCACTCATGATCTGGCCTGGTCGACCCAATCATGATATTGAAGGATGGGACCTTTTCTCGAAAAAGAAAGGAGATTCTATTTCTTCTTCCAAGCCCTTCTTAGAAGATGCAGTCAGTAAGCTCTCACTTATCTTCTTCATTTACGAAAATAGATAGATAAGAAAAGATGTCAGCCTCCCTTTTCTCGCGTAACACTCACTTAATGGGGCTATTTGAATTGGAAGACAACGACAAAAGTGAAAGAAGGAGGTCTATTTCGTTGATCGATGTCAATGGACCAAGAAATCTGTCCTTTGCTGAAAGCTCATAGGGTAAGAAGAATTGAAAGGTAGGTTTTGCCAGTGATTAAATGGAAAGGTCAGCTGGAGCGAAAACCAAAATCAAACTCAGAAAGATAGGTAGATCGAGCGCGCTGAGGGAAATTCGAGAGATCCGGAGACATGGCCACTACTGGCCTACGGTCCTTGCAGATTACATAGCACATGCTAAGAGCTGCGATGCCTGCCAGAGGTATGCAGGAATCCAGCACAAGCCGGCTTCCGAGTTATACCCGATTATAAAGCCTTGGCCATTTCGAGGGTGGGCCATGGATATCATCGGAAAGATATATCCCAGATCTTAAAGAGGTCATACTTTTTTCCTAGTATAGTAGCTACGGCCCAGCCTTCTCCACCTTCTGCCCTGGGTAGAAGCCGAGCCTCCCCAGAATGTGACTTCTACGGAGGTAATAAGGGTCTTATATATTACTGTTATTCGTCCAGATATTGCTTATGCAGTTCATGTAGTGAGTCAATTTGTGTCTGCTTCTACCGGTCCCCGTCGCGGCGTTAGGCGACGGTAATTCCGCAGAAGACCACACAGGCCATAGGTAACGGCTCTTATGCCTTGCCAGCAGAAATCAATCCAGAGACCGTCCTCCCTATCGCCCGCCCAATGCTTACTATCGAGATTGGTTCGTCGGGCTTGACTCCCATTCCAAAGTTTCCGAATTCGCTTTAGAGATTGAGCAAGTATGAAAACCTTAGGTGAAATCTGGTTTGCGCGGCTTTCGGGTTATGTCTACTAGAATGACAACCCGTAGTCTGGATTCCAAACCCTCTTTTACAGATTACGGACTAAAATGACTCGCTTTCTTTACGAATCTGCTTTCTCTATTGACATATAAGAGTCTCGACTTGAAGCGCTTCCTCGAAATAAAACGGCGAAGGAACGCCTTCTCTCTCGTGCTGTAAGCTTTGCTTCCTTATCTGAGACGTTACTAAGCCTAAAAGACGCTAGGCAATGCTTGTTGACGCCTTATTGTTTTTCCATAGGAACTCCTTAAAGTATACTTATGCATTTGATGCATTTAGTCGTGCCTATCCCCGATAGTCACTCCTTCACTCACTTTCTTTCCTTATTTATGTGATTATGTGACACGTCATACCTTTAGAAACTATTACCATTAGCTAAAAAGACAAGGTAAAATGAAAGGTAAGGTCTAACTAAACCGGCTCATTACACAACCCGACTACGTTTATCTACCCCTTTCCGACTCGTAAGGAGGATCGCTAACTTGACTCTTTGAATCTGACTAAGCCTGTTCCTCGAGTACCACGCTTGCTAATCGGCTAGCAGGCTTGGTAACCGTTGACCTACTTCTTCTCTTGTCTTTAACGAGTCACTCTAACTCTCTCCTCTTGTCTCGTTCACAATCGCCATGGCTCTCTCCCGTTTGCTTCTGCTTCTCCTTGCTAAACTAGAAATGATCTCTTATGACTGGCATTGGGTTGCGCATCTCGCACAACCGTGCCTAGAGATATTAGTGGTGAATACTCTTGTATACTAGCCGTCTCACAGGTTCTCGTTAGCAAGGATGAAGACAAAAGGATAGCCGAAAGTAGGTAGGCTAGGAGATGCTCAAACGGAGAATTTGGATCGAATTCTGTAAGACTTCTATCCTTTTTCTTTTTCTTTCTTACTATATTCCCCTGCCCCCTATATTCAATTAAGACTAGAAAACCTCTCTTTCTACGTACCCGTCTTACCAATCTTGATTAGCTTAAGGCTTGCAAATCTTAGTTAGATAGCATCTATTGTATTGTCCTGTAATTAAGCTTAAAGCCTTACTTTCAACTCGGCCTCTGAGCCAGTGCCATCGAGTTAAAACCCAAATAGTCTCGGTTTTCATATTCTTTATCTTTGATATGTGCGGTCCTCTCCGATCGTAGGACGGCTGCCTCCATCCCCTTGCTTCACGTGCGTGCCCTTAACATCATTTGTTATTAGCCCTTTGTATTCATGCTTGTAGCTACATGTGCCCTTTGGATTTGATGGCACTTCAACTTGGGGGTCTTTTTTCATCCTTCGATGCTAACTCTGAACTCATGCTTCCGCCTCCGGCTTAAGCACTTCTATCGATCAATTCTGGTTTAAAGATTTCGGCCGACAACCCGAACAATGAGTGAAGTATACGTAGAGTCGAAGAAAGCAAGCAATAAAAAAAAGAAAATTTCACGAAAATATCAATTCCATCATATACGAAAGAAATTCTGAAAATAAATAAAGAGTCTTGTCACTTCAAGAAAGAAGGCAAGGAATTCCATCAATAATTGCCAAATCCTAAATTCGGTCTTCAGCGATAGATAGAAAAAGAAGTTACGTAAAACAAAAAGAAAAGAGAGCTTGAAATCAAATCCATCTTAATACGAAATTTTGAAATCAAAAATCTTTCCCCTTTCAGTACCCTCCTTTCCAGCCTACTTCTTCTTTCTTAACTTTCCACTTCATGACCGGGAATTATAGGCCGGCATTTCTTTCATTCCATCAAGAAAGGCACCTCTGGACGTACGCTTCAACTTCGAAGCCGGGGACCTGGATCAAGATTTGGTTCCCGCCTGCTGCTCCAACTTCGCAGTCCGCTACTATTAGAAGGATATGGATTTCTTTCCCCCGGATCTCGATTGATCGGGAGTGCTACTCTTTCCATCAAAGCAATCAGAAGCCTTCATTCACATTCATTTTGCTCCACTCACGCCGAAGAAAGCTAGCTCATCTCTCAGACTGGATCCGGTCGTAGAGAGTGATTGATCCCGGTCACCAACTGCAAGACCAAGAATTGGAAGAAAGATCTACCTTGGAAACTTCCAATCTCTCTACCTCTCAAAGTCACCACTCCTGGAGAGTCGGGGAATCCCATCCTCGGGCCGTCGTCACCACCTTCTTTGTCCGATCCTTCTCCTTTTGAATGATTGTCTTGCTCTCTTGAGATCGAGATCAGCTTCAGTCAGAACTAGAGAAGAATAGTAAATAGCACCGCTTTAAATGAGCTTCATATGAAAGATGGGATGATTCCTCGAGCGATTAATAGCTTTTGTCGGGGTGCCTGCCTTTGGTAACGACGGCATCTCTATTTCTCTCTGCCAAATGCATCATTGAGACTTCTCCCCTGGGCAGGATATTTCCAACCTTTCATTCATTTCTTGATCCATCGACACAGGGCAAGCCCTTCATCTTTCTCTTTCCTACTAATAGCGAGCACCCTTCACCACCGATGCAAAAGATTGAAAGGATGGAAATCTCCCACTCTCGGTCGGTATTCGAGAAGGAGCACTGCCTAACTTCAATGTCTCGCTACGAGCAATGTATAGAACTTCTAAACCAACGGACCCCACACAGACTTTAGGGGGGGGGGGGGGGGGGGGGGGGGGGGGGGGGGGGGGGGGGTGTGGACTCCCCTAGTCAATTTCTTTTTGTTCACTAAAAGAAAGAAAAAAAAAAAAAAAAAAAAGAAGTCAAAAGAGCAAGAAAGACTAGTCCTTCTTAGCTCCTTAGGCTATATACTTGCTTCCTAGGACCGGTATTAGCAGAGGTGAGTTAGTGGCTATCCCGCTTATTCATTAGAGCGAGGATAGGGTGTTTAGCTTCAACCTAGCCTCTCCAGTAATCTAACGTTCAAGCAAAGGTCTAGCTGAGCTGTCTAGGAAGGAAAGGCGTTAGCTTTTTCATTCATCAGGCCTAAAACACAGGTTTTTATGGCTCTCAGTAAGCCGACTTGTTAATCGAAAAAGACGGGAATCCATCACTTTCAGATAGGAAAAAGACGACTTTCAGAGCAGTCAACTAGCTAGCCTTAAACCCCAGCAAGCCATAGGGAGTGAAAGCGTAAGACTTTCTCCTCTCGCTGCAAGAAAAGCCCTTTTATCGATCTTGATTATATGCCGTAGTACCTAACCCCTCCGCCTGTCCTGCGAGGGTCTTCAAAGGCTGACAATGCCCCTTTTGAATAAGTAGGACTTTACTTGCATCCCCCATTCAATAGGCTAAACAGCTAGCACCTTGCCGGTCTTGGTTTTGTCTCAGCAGAGTGCGTGGATGGTACGCGGGGGACGGTTCCCCTTCCTCTGTAGGTACTACGGCCTATCCCAAACTTTTAGACTGATTTATTGCTAAGCAAGTTTATACGCCTTCGCAGCCCCCTACTTCAATTAAGGCAGAAGCTTTCCTTTATTAGTCAAGGGGTCTAGTGCATGGAGATTGACCCAGCTCTTAGCCTGAGAGCTTGCTGGCTAGCTCTATTGGGTTGGTGTTGGGTTAGCCCTTCGCCGTAGTTTCCTTCCTCTCCTTCTCTTTCGTAGTAATCCTTCCTCTCTTTCTCTTTCTGTGCTGGATTCTCTCATCTCTAGTTTTTCGTCTACTTCTTTCATCTCCGCAATCATATGCATATTCTTTCTAATAAGAGAAAGCACAGATCTTGAATAAGTTGGCTACGATTAGTCACTTCGGGAAGCCGTTAACCAAAGCACCGGCTTTTGACTGTCCTTCTAAGGGAGTAGGAGGCTCAACTATGGTCTAAACTACTAGAGTGAACGGCGCATTTCAGCTTAAGTAGTTGTTTCATTCCTTGGTACCACAATCTAAGTTGCTTCTAGGCCGCTATCTAGCCTTTAAAGATGACTTTTGAAGTTTGCCAGCTTGAGTGTTACATGCTTAAGGGCTTAGCTTGCCCTAGGCTTATTGAAGGAGTCAAACTAGCTCGACAACTTAGGTGCTTTCTGGAACTCGGCTAGGTGCTTGCGGCTTGAGGGAACTACTGAAAGGTGTTATGCTTTCCTGGTTCACATTGGTTAGTGTTAAGTAGGTGATTTAGCCCTCTATCGAGAGGGAAGAGGGAAGCAGGGCGACAACTAGTTGCTTCTGGTGAGTTGCTCTCGCTCCTCTCCTTTCAGTTGATTCGGTTCGTGTTCAGTGTGCCCTTCGCCCTCAATAGTTGCCTTCTTAGCCTCTAGCCCTTCAAGTTGCCTATCTCATTCATATAGGGAATGCGACTTTCAGATATCTTTTCCCTT